CCTCAATCCTCTTTTCGAGATTCATCGATATTGAATCAATCGAACGCACTTCTAACACCTGTTCCACTTTTGGAAGACCTTGCGTTATATCACCAGATCTTGATTTTTCATATATAAATGTAACTAATGTATCTCCTTCGTAAAGGATTTCCCCATAATGTCCATGAACAGTTGCTCCTGGAGTAGCCAAATAAGGCTTAGCTGATCGTATTACCACAGAGTCAACTTGAAGAATTAGAACTTGACCTGATTTGAAATGCGGTCCTTTTTTGGCTATACATACATTCTCACAAAGAAACTGCCCAAGACTAACGATTGTAGATGTCTCTTCACAATAATTGTAATGGAGAAAATACCAATTCAAATTGAATGGATTCAAAATGATGTTACTGCATGAATAGGGATTATAAATTTTACCATTTTCATCCAGTAAATAATATTTAAGTATTTGAAAAATTTGTTTTAAATTGTCAAGTTGCAAATAGTTAGTTACCAAGATCTGATTATGGGTTATTAAATGGGAAAATAAATCGAAATGATAAATTGGAAAGCCTGTTCCTAAGGGGCCCAACGAATTCCTAATTGGAATTAGGGGGTCCTTTTTGATTGATTCTTTTATCACATTGGGAGATTTTACATCGTTGAATGGTCCTATTCGAGAACAATTGGATGATGACACAATTATCAAAGATTGAGATTCCTTATTTCGATTCAACAATGTATGAATAGTTCCTTGATTTGGATTAAGAGATTCTTGAATCCTTGCCTTGGAATAGGAATAAATGGAAGAAAACGGATTGACATTAGCGCGATCTGATCCATTCTCAGAGATCAATCCTGAACCCGGCAGATCGTTCCTTTTTCCGGTATATGAAATAGGTGACTTCGCTAAGTCGATTCTTAGAAAATCTCTAATCAAACCATTTGTCCTTATTTCAACAAAGGAAGCACAGGCCTTTTCGATCTTTTTGTCTTGGTCCCAATTCAACACTAAACAAGTCCGAACTAATTGAATACTTGTGTCCCAAATTTCAAGAATTGGGTCGTAATAAAGGATATAATTGACAACTCGAAGTTGTAGATTATCACTTTCCTGCAAGAGATCCGCCGGGAAAAGTCTTCCTAAATTTATACCATCCGTTTTTTTATATGGGACTACAGGTTGAACCAAAACAAAATACTTTTTTTCATACCTGGAAAGTTTCATTCGTTGGATATAGAGCCAATTTTTCAATTTTTTGTATTCTTTGGAATTTTGTTTTCCCCCTCCTGGTGGTATCAATCGGAATGTCTTATTTGTCTTTCCAGGAAAATGGATATCTCCAGAAAAGATTATCAGTTTAATTTTTTCTGCTTTTTTCTTCACTCGGACCAATCCGCCTATCCGACTTCTTCTATTTAAAGTGATTTGTGTATCTACCCCAATAATACTATTGTGCCGTACCATTATGGAAGAAGATTCGGCCAAAATGTGGACTTCCACGGGAATAAAAAAAAATGGATTTACTTCCTTTTGGTATTTTGGCCAAAATACCTTGACTCCTCGATACTCAATCAAATCCTCTTCGTTGACGATTGAATTCAGTTCTCTAGTCTCATATTTAGTAAGTCCCGAGCTCTTTCTTATATATCGAGGATCATCGAAATAAGCAAGAATACTATTTCTACGGAGAATACCATTTCTGGGGATTTCAATTGAGATACCTGAAGAAGGTATGAGTTGGTTCTCGCCTTCTTGAATCGAGTCGAGTGGGATGATGACTCTATTTCTTCGCCTCTTTGCCAATAAATCAGAATTCCCGTCGAGAATGCCCGGATATCTGAGATTACAACGACCAGTACATGTCATTCGATTAAGTTCTGAATAATCAGGAATCCTATCTCCTTTTTGATTTTTACCAGAAAAATACGAACTAAAAAATTTGTGTCTCACTTGATTATTAGTTACTGAGGGGTTAGAAATATATCTTCGCTTAACAGAAAGAGAATAAGCGTTCATTTGATCTTGATCCTTGTGGATCGAACAGGGGCCTAGACTAGATCTCCAGGGCTCACCTAATAATATCCATAAATGACTTGTTTTTGGTAAGAGATGAATATTACCATATGTAAATTCAGGTGCATGGTACACATCGGTATTCCAGTGCATTTCGCCCTCTGAGTCAGAATAAATATGTTTTCGAACCTTCTCTTTCAAATTCAAAGTGGATGTTCTCGCGCGAATCTCGGCAATGACTTGTTCTGATTCTACATATTGATCGTTTTGAACTAAAAGAAAACTTTTGGGCGGAATACACACATTGTGTATAATATCTTCACTATTAATAGTTACATACAAGTCTCTAGAACATAGAAAAGCAGGATGTCCATGACGTGTACGTGTCGGATGAACCAAATCCTCATTGAATTTGATTTTTCCATTAGAAGGGGCTCGCACATGTTCTGCAGTACCCCCTGTGAATACTCCGCCAGTATGAAAAGTTCTTAATGTTAATTGAGT